AATCCCTTCTGTCGTGTATCCCCGATTAATGCAGCCTCGGATGCTTCAATTGTCGAGTCGATTCTAGTATTGAGCGAAAGGTTACACCTATAGGTTCTGTATTACAGGTCAATCCGACTCCACTAATACCAATGGGGGCATAGGGGAAGAAGCACTACACTTCGGAATCAACAACACGAAAACTTTGTTATAAATTTCCCCCTTTCCTTATCTAGATTGGGACGAACAAGAATGGTTGGGACAGCAAAAATCCATCTCGTTCGTACTTTGGATACCCGTATAACCATCGAAGACTGTTGAAGTGACTAATTCCTGGAAATTAAAGGGCGTTAGGGACAAAGAAATTGTTGGAGTTACCGCTTCTTTTTCTTTTCTATCTAGTACCAACCGTTTGCTGGTAAGAAAAGATCTTTTGCAGGAAGGTTGGCTAGAGATTTCTTGCAAAAACACTAGCCCCGCTCGGTTCAGAATGAGAATCTTTCAATCTTTTTTTTTTATTCTATGTATTATTCTCATTATGCACAATCAAGGGAGGAGCCGTATGAGATGAAAATCTCACGTATGGTTCTGGAACGGAGATTTTTTAAATCGAATGACGACCGTAACGGATGTCGGCTCAATCCGAAGGAAATTATGCGGAAGCTTTACAGAATTATTATGAAGCTATGCGGCTAGAAATCGATCCTTATGATCGAAGTTATATACTCTATAACATAGGCCTTATCCACACAAGTAACGGAGAACATACAAAAGCTTTGGAATATTATTTTCGGGCACTCGAACGAAATCCGTTCTTACCGCAAGCTTTTAATAATATGGCCGTGATCTGTCATTACGTGCGACTCTCTCTACTATAGAAAGAAAAGAAAGATAAAATCCACTATTAAATACTAGAAACAAATAGGCTTTCTACATATAAATCGTCCAAAACAACGATTTTTATCAGCTGTAGCAATAGAAAAAAACTTCATAGAAGTCAAAATATGAAGAAAAAGATATGCCTAGATACTTTATTCTATGGATAAAGGATCTAATTGATAGAGGAAGCACCGTAAAGATCAATTAACGAGGTTTTGGGCCGATACAATAAAAACTGCTTACTTATGTTAATATGAAATAAGGTTAGGAATCCACTTATGTAATAGAGTCGATCCACTAAGGTATTGAGCAGCGGTGTAGCATCAGATCCCAAAGATAGTAAGTCTTTTCTTTCGAAAGGCTTTTTCAAAGATTCTATATAAATTTCGATATGAAACCGAGATAGTTACCTTTGCAGAAAATTCTAACGATAGGGGAAATCCCTATGCTTTACTCTTCTGAAGGTGGGAGAAAAGATAAAACGAAACTTGATTATTAATATTAATCAAAATTCAAGTTTGAAACTCATGTAATTAACCTACTTTTGTTAACCCGAAACGAAACCGGGATAGATCTATGAGAAATCTCATTCAATTAGATATAAGATATCCGCTATATAAAAACTAAAACAGGGCGCCAAAGAAAAAAGGGACTGCTGAGCCGTATGAGGTAGGAAACTCTCAAGTACGGTTCTAAGGGAAGGAATTTACCCGCCTATTCCGACCGGGGAGAACAGGCCATTCAACAGGGAGATTCTGAAATTGCGGAGGCTTGGTTCGATCAAGCCGCTGAGTATTGGAAACAAGCTATAGCACTTACTCCTGGTAATTATATTGAAGCGCATAATTGGTTGAAGATCACGCGGCGTTTCGAATAAGAGCACTAAATACTATAGACACTATAGAATATTATATTATTATGATTTAGAATTTTTTTTCTATTTGTTATAATTTGTTTGTTGACCTTATTCCATTAAATAACATGGAGCACTCCTCTGGGAAGAATCAATCAAATAATTTCATTATATCCCCTTCTAAGCTCGTTCTTCCGGTATTTCGTAGGGACAACAGTAGAGAATTTTTTTCTGCTATTAAAATAAAACGAAAACTAATAAAAGAGATCCTCGAATGACTCAATATAGATACCGGTATGTCTCTTAGTAATAACTACTCGCGCGATTGGGAAGAGATTAATATAATATGTAAGACATGAAATTTTAAGTCATTCGATTTAGGAACTTAACTTAAAATTGAGATATGAATACACTCGATTGCACAACAATTGTTTTTGCGTCAATTCAAAACCTAAGAAGGTCCGTTGAGCGCCTCGCGGCTATGTCATAATAGATCCGAACACTTGCCCCGGAGCGACTTCCAGATCATAATTGCTCTAGTGAATAACTAAAGAAAAAAATATATATATATATATATAGGAGATAAATTCATTCGAATCTCTCGTAGGTTCGCCAATTTCTTGGCTGTTGGCAGGTCTCTTTATATGTGTTGTCCGGAAAGAGGAGGACTCAATGATTATTCGTTCGCCGGAACCAGAAGTCAAAATTTTGGTAGATAGGGATCCCATAAAAACGTCTTTCGAGCAATGGGCCAGACCCGGTCATTTCTCAAGAACAATAGCTAAGGGC